ATTTCATTGTTGCCGGTATTGACATGTAGAACGGGACTCTATCTTTATTCTCGTCCGATTAATCAGTTCTTCAAAAGATCTATCAGATTATGCGTGAATGCTTTGATCAATGAATATTTGATTCTTTCTTCAATATGGAATCGATTCACATCAATTCTTCTATGTATACAGGTTTATCCTTCATCTTTTCTGAAGTTTCGATAGAAGGATTCCTCTACCAATGTAAGACAATCAACTCCATTCGTTAGAACAGCTTCCATCGAGTCTCTGCACCTATCCTTTTTTGATTTTCGCTTTCTGAACCTTTTTTTTTTTCGGAAAACGTGATTTGGCTCAGGATTGCCCATTTTTTAATTCCAGGGTTTCTCTGAATTTGAAAGTGATCACTTAGTAAGTTTCCATACCAAGGCTCAATCCAATTAAGTCCGTAGCGTCTACCAATTTCGCCATATCCCCCTTTTTGAGATGAAAATCTCATTGCGATCTCGTTCCCTTTTTTCTTTCTCGGAACCGTTTAATTCATTAGATTTAATTCATTAGATAGATGCTGATTCCTGTCTCGAAAAAGCTTTGTCTTTGATCTCTTGTCTATCTTCTTTCATCTTCTATAGGAGGCTCATATTCGATCCAATCAAAAACGATTTTATCATTTCTGTATCCGCAATTCAATATAGGTGGATACATACCCTATATATCTGTCTCTCTTTCACTGATTTTACCCTGAAATTTCGAATACTTGAACGATCGATTTTTTTTTAGAATCTTTAATCGTGATAAAAAAAATTCTATATCGCTAAATTAATCGTTATGTTCTATAATATTTACTATAATATAATATTTAACAGTTATTTTTTATTCTATATTATATTCTTTAATATATTCTAATTATATGGATGGAAGAGCCAAGAATTCAAATAGTTAATAGCAAAGATTCTAAGAGTTTGTTGAATTCCTATGCATGTTGAATTTATGTTATGTGAGCCTGCTTAGCTCAGAGGTTAGAGCATCGCATTTGTAATGCGATGGTCATCGGTTCGATTCCGATAGTCGGCTTTTCGCTATTTGTTTTATTCGATGTTTTACATGATTGATAATGCATCTTTGCAATCAAAGAATATTGAAAAAATAAATAAAATAAAGTGTCTTCCTCTTTTCGCAAAAGCCATTGATTTCTTATGTTATTATGTTATAGGAATATCCAACTATCTCACGAAAAGAGTCCTTTTCTTTTGCTATATATAGAATAGAAAGATCTTTCTATTTATCTAACTCATCTCATTATTCTTAATACTTCAGTAAATTTGGCTTTATCTTTATTTAGAATTTAGTTCATTTTTAGTTTAGTTTTATTCTGTAAAATGAAATTTCATCAATAAGAATTAATAATTAAATAGAAATAAGAAGAAGGAGTCTTTATGTCGCGTTACCGAGGTCCTCGTTTAAAAAAAATACGTCGCCTGGGGGCTTTACCGGGGCTAACTAATAAAAGGCCCAGAGCTGGAAGTGATCTTAGAAACCAATCGCGTTCCGGGAAAAAATCTCAATATCGTATTCGCCTAGAAGAAAAACAAAAATTGCGTTTTCATTATGGTCTTACAGAACGACAATTACTTAAATACGTTCGTATCGCCGGAAAGGCAAAGGGGTCAACAGGTCAGGTTTTACTACAATTACTTGAAATGCGCCTGGATAACATCCTTTTTCGGTTGGGTATGGCTCCGACTATTCCGGGAGCTCGCCAATTAGTTAACCATAGACATATTTTAGTCAACGGTCGTATAGTAGATATACCAAGTTATCGCTGCAAACCCCGAGATACTATTGCGGCGAGGGATGAACAAAAATCTAGAGCTCTAATTCAAAATTCTCTCGACTCATCCCCTCCTCAGGAATTGCCAAACCATTTGACTCTTCAACCATTCCAATATAAAGGATTAGTCAATCAAATAATAGATAATAAATGGGTCGGCTTGAAAATAAATGAATTGCTAGTTGTAGAATATTATTCTCGTCAGACTTAAACCTAAAAAAAAAAAAAAAAAGAAAATAAAAACGAATAAGAATAAGGGTTCGACCCATTTTGCTCCCTTTCGGCGAAGTAAATTAACCTAAGGTTAAGATAAATAAGGGTTTGATCCGGATTTTTCTTCCATTTAGGTGTCATAGACCGAGAGGGATATTTTCATTCCTTGTCTACTCTTTTCTTTAACAGTATTTTCCGTACCACAGCCATTAGAAATAGAGAATCTATTAGAGAATCCATATCAAAGAAAGGTCTAACTGTTGGAATAGTTGTATCCATTGATATTTGATCTATTGTGGTTAGTAAGATCGGTAAATTAGGTGAAGGTAAGGAAAGAGAGGGATTCGAACCCTCGGTAAGCAAAAGCCTACATAGCAGTTCCAATGCTACGCTTTCAACCACTCAGCCATCTCTCCTACATAATGATTATGACCCCAAAACCGAAAATAGAGTGAATAATGAATCATTCATATTAGATTATTGGGTAGGTACAACCAATCAATTCTAACTAGAATCTAACTAGAAAGCGATCAAAATAGAAAATTTTTCATCATAATAAAAGCAGGATCTTTCCTTCTAGGCTGGGGGGATAAAGAGAAAATTGTTTTCTTACAAAAACGAAAAAAAAAATTCTATTTCTATTCATGTTTGCAAAAACAATGTTTTCTTCTTTTTCTGATTATCTATTTATACTATACCGACCGGATTAAATCAAGAAATTAGAAATTATAATGAATTGACTGAGCGAGGGGTCTATATTTTATGGTTAATGGATATCTTTAGATCATGATTCTATCTATTTAGACTATGATTCCATATCAGAAGAATTCTCAAATTGCTTTATAGGCCAGTTTTAGAGTTATCAAAAAAACCCTTATCCTATCTATCTATTCTATTAAAAATAGAAATAGATAAAGAATTTTTTTATAGTTGATTGTATAGTGTATACACGTAAATATACAACACAAAAAAATGGGCGGTTATTCTATTTTCATCATACAATGATTCTTTTTCTTCTTTGTATCATAATTCAACCAACTGAGGTTATTCTAAGCTGTAACTTCAATCAAATAAGAATAGTTTCTTTCATTGGTAGACTATTCCAGTAAAGTAAGATGGAATCGAATCCGGTTCCCATATTGATTTCTTAGTTCTTATCAATTCTTTTTTTGAATATTGAATTTTTTAAGATCGAATAGACTGACCATTTTTTTCTTTTTTTCATGAGAATGAATATGTTTTTATGTTATTTCGTACTGTAGAATTCTTTTCCTTGGGGGATCATTTTCCCGCGAGAAGTAATGAGAACAATGATAGAATGGATTGCTACCTATGTCTAGATCGCGGATAAATGGAAATTTTATTGATAAAACCTTTTCAATTGTAGCCAATATCTTATTACGAATAATTCCGACAACTTCAGGAGAAAAAGAGGCATTTACCTATTACAGAGATGGTGCGATTTGATTTTTTTTATTACTCTCAGTCTTACGAGAAAAGAAATACACACGATTCGTGATCGGTAAAAAAAGAAAATAAAAAAATCTACGCTTGTTGAAGGTAAAGTTTGGAAATAGAACAATTCCTTCTGTCGTGTATCCTCGATTAATGCAGCCTCAGATGCTATGTTTCAATTCTCGATTCTAGTATTGAGCGAAAGGTTATACCTATGGTTCGGTATTACAGGTCAATCCTAGTCCACTAATACCAATAGGCAGCAGAGGGGAAGAAGCACTACACCTAGGAATCAACAACACTAAAACTTTGTTATAAATTATCCCTTTCTTTAGCAGGCTTGGGACTAAAAGAATGGTTGGGACAACAAACATCCATCTCGTTTGTATTTTGGATACCCGTATAACCATCGAAGGCTGTTGAAGTGACTTATTTCTGGAATTTGGGAAGCGTTGAGAACAAAGAAATTGTTGGAGTTATCATTTCTCTCTAGTACCAATACGTTTGATGTTAAGAAAAGATCTCTTGCAGGAAGGTTGGCTAGAGATTTCTTGTAAAAACACTAGCCCTACTCAGTTCATAATGAGAAGTTTTTCATCTTCTTTATTTTATCATTTTATCATTATGCACATAAGGGAGGAGCCGTATGAGATGAAAATCTCATGTACGGTTCTGTAACGGAGATTCTTTGAATTGAATGACGACCGTAACGGATGTCAGCCCAATCCGAAGGAAATTATGCGGAAGCTTTACAGAATTATTATGAAGCTATGCGACTAGAAATTGATCCCTATGACCGAAGTTATATACTCTATAACATAGGACTTATCCACACAAGTAACGGAGAACACACAAAAGCTTTGGAATATTATTTTCGAGCGCTCGAACGAAACCCATTCTTACCACAAGCTTTTAATAATATGGCCGTGATCTGTCATTACGTGCGACTATCTCCACTATAGAAAGAAAAAAGTAAAGAAAGATCAAATTCACTAGTAAATACTATAAAAAAGGGCTTTCTACATAAGCATCGTCTAAAACAACGATTTTTATTAGCTGTAGAAAAGAAAGAAACTTCATAGAAGTTGAAATATGAAGAAATAGATATGCCTAGCTATTTTAGTCTATGGGTAAAGTATCTAATTGATAGAGTAAGCACCGTAAAGATCAATTAGCGAGGTTTTGGCCGATACAATAAGAACTGCTTACTTATGTCATGATGTGAGACAAACGTTAGTAATCAACTTATGTAATAGAGTTGATCCACTAAGGTATTGAGCAGCGGTGTAGGATCAGATCCCAAAGATAGTAAGTCTTTCCTTTCGAAAGTCTTTTTCAAAAATTCTATAGAATCTAACTTTCTATATGATATGAAACTGAGATAGTTACCTTTCAGAAAATTCTAATGATAGGCGAAATGTCTATGTTTTATTCTTCTGAAGGTGGGAGAAAAGATAAAACTAAAATAAACCGGATTTTTAATCCAAACTTAAGATTTAAGTTTGAAACTCATTTTATTAAC